ACTTCCACGTAATAACTCCACTAAAGGGGATCCTATTACCGGAATCGCTTCAGGTACACCTGTCACAATTTTGACTGCCCAATAACCAATTTGATCCCAAGGTAAAGAATAACCAGTTACACCAAATGATGCAGTCAATACAGCCAAAACCACACCTGTGACCCAAGTTAATTCACGGGGTTTTTTAAATCCACCCGTGAGATACACACGAAATACGTGCAGGATCATCATTAGAACCATCATACTTGCTGACCATCGATGAACTGATCGGATTAACCAACCAAAGTTGGCCTCCGTCATTATATATTGAACGGAGGAAAAAGCCTCTGTAACGGTTGGTCGGTAGTAAAAAGTCATAGCAAAACCGGTAGCAACTTGTACTAAAAAACAAGTAAGTGTAATTCCCCCTAAACAATAAAATATGTTCACATGAGGAGGAACATATTTACTCGTTATATCATCCGCAATTGCCTGAATCTCAAGACGTTCCTCAAACCAATCATATACTTTATTGAGATAGGTAACTAGCCCGACTCCCCCTCCGAGAACCGTATATGAAAATTTCATCTCATACGGCTCAAGCAGAAACACACAAATTTTCAACGGATATTAGAAAAAAAAAGGTTCAAAACTTCATAAGCCACAAGATTGTATCAATTTGCCTTGAAGATATTAAATAAGAAAAATCCAGAATTTCGTCTTTGTGATGATAATGCCAAAAAATCTCAAGTTGGCTCATCTGTCTTTCTTTCCCTTATGTTGATCATGAGAGGCCTCTTGACTTTTCTCTTCCCTATTTTTTTTTTTTTTTTTTACTAGTAAAAAAAAATTATAGTGGTTTTCTAATAGAAATTATCTTGTTGCGATCCTATGAATCAGTTCAATTAAAACCTTAGATTCATACTAGAACCACGATGATTGAGTCTCAAGCTAAACAAAAGGCAAGGGTTCTTCGAATAAGAACCGCTTGATGATCATTTATTGAATTGGTGTAATGACTCGACAAAATCGAGAAAAAAAAAAGTTGTCTTTTTTGGAAAACAAAATTGGAAAGAAGAAAAGTTCTTTTTTTATTAAGAACTACTTGAATTTTTTTTTCAGTCTGGTTGCGAGGTCTAAATAGTGAGTATGAATCATAGTTCCATTTTTTTCTTGATCCACTCTATGTATTTCGTGTTCCAGATACTAGAATAAATAATATCCGACGAATTAGAATCATCTTGATAGAGAGAACAGGCCCTTTCCATGTATTATCAATAGGATCAATTCGAACAAGTCACACACTCATATTCCAGAGATACCAAAACAAAAAAATCCACGGTCGAACTACCAGAATGTCTAGAAATGTGGAGCTTAAAGCAGAAAGACCCTTTTGGATGGAAAAAAACTATGACTTCATAGTTTTAATTAGTAGAAACCTAATTGACTAAAATTCCGTCCAGTAAAACAGAAGAATTATAAATTTCTAAAATGATAGATAGGAATATCGCGAATAAAGCCATTGCAACCCCCATAAAAGGAGTAGTCCCCCAACCCGGAGCTACTTTCCCATATTCCGAATTCAAGGGTTTCAATAAACTACCTGCCCCAGTTCGTTTTGGTCTGGGTCTAGAACTATCTTCAACGGTTTGTGTAGCCATAAATTCTATTTAATCATTGGTGTTGACTTTGTATACTATTCCGTTGTAGTTGTAAATACACGATCTTTATCATAGATCCATTGTAATCTTGAAATTCTATAAAAATGGAAACAGCAACTTTAGTCGCCATCTCCATATCTGGTTTACTTGTAAGCTTTACTGGGTATGCCTTATATACCGCGTTTGGGCAACCCTCTCAACAATTAAGAGATCCATTCGAAGAACATGGGGACTAATTGAAGTAAGAAGTCTCCCAGCTGGGAGACTTCTTACTTCAATTAAATTATTTCATTTTTTAGTCGGAACCTTAGGCGGTTCTCGGAAGAAGATAGCGAAAAAAATTATCCCTAAAGTCGAAACTAAAAGGAACGTATAAACCAAAGCTTCCATAGATTCGATCGTGGTTTATTTACAATTATAACTTCCACACCTATTCACTTGTCATTTGGGATCATTTCCCATATAAAAAAAAAGAGTCAAAGAAAAGACAGGAGATGTTTCCCATATCAAATCAAAAAAAGAGGCGAAAGATACCATAGCAATGTGGTATCAGATTGTCTGTCTCCTTGTAGTTGGATCCCCAACTTTTTGGAATGTTCCAAATTCCACTTGAGCATCCAAGTCTGGATCAATACCAGCAAAAACATCTCGGAACAAGGTTCGAGCGCCATGCCAAATGTGTCCGAAAAAGAAGAGCAAAGCAAAGGTAGCATGACCAAAAGTGAACCAACCCCTTGGACTGCTGCGAAAAACACCATCTGATTTCAAAGTAGCTCGATCTAATTCAAAAATTTCTCCTAATTGGGCGCGCCTCGCATATTTTTTTACAGTAGCAGGATCAGAATAACTTACTCCATTAAGTTCGCCACCATAGAACTCCACCGTTACACCTACTTGTTCAACGCTATATTTGGATTCTGCTCTTCTAAAAGGAACGTCCGCTCTCACAATTCCCTCTTCATCTACCAAAACAACTGGAAATGTTTCAAAAAAAGTAGGCATACGACGTACAAAAAGCTCGCGCCCTTCTTTATCTCTAAAGATGGGATGTCCTAACCATCCAACAGCTATTCCATCCCCATTGTCCATTGAGCCTGCTCTGAATAATCCCCCCTTTGCCGGATTATTACCAATATAATCATAAAAAGCTAATTTTTCGGGAATTTTAGACCAAGCTTCTGATAAACTCAGATTTTCGGCTAACCCATCGCTAACTCTTCGATATATTTCTTGCTGAAAGTATCCTTGATCCCACTGATAACGAGTAGGTCCAAATAATTCGATTGGGGTAGTTGCCGATCCATACCACATAGTTCCGGCAACTACGAAAGCTGCAAAAAAAACAGCAGCGATACTACTGGAAAGTACAGTTTCAATATTGCCCATACGTAATCCTTTGTATAGACGTTGAGGCGGACGGACACTAAGATGGAATAGGCCCGCTAATATGCCCAGTGTACCCGCAGCAATATGATGCGAAGCTATTCCTCCCGGAACGAAAGGATCAAAACCTTCTGCACCCCAGGCAGGATTTACAGCTTGTACTTTTCCTGTTAGTCCATAAGGATCGGACACCCATATCCCAGGACCATACAAACCGGTTACATGAAATGCACCAAAGCCAAAACAAGCCACCCCTGCAAGAAATAAATGAATTCCAAAGATCTTGGGCAAATCCAAAGAAGGTTTTCCCGTCCGCTCATCACAGAATATTTCTAGGTCCCAATATACCCAATGCCAGATAGCTGCCAAGAAACACAAACCAGAAAACACAATATGCGCACCTGCCACACCTTCATAACTCCAAATACCCGGATTCGTTATAGTTCCTCCTGAAATACTCCAACCACCCCACGAATTGGTTATTCCTAAACGAGTCATGAAGGGGATAACGAACATACCTTGTCTCCACATTGGATCCAGAACAGGATCAGAGGGATCAAAAACCGCTAATTCGTATAAAGCCATCGAGCCAGCCCAACCCGAAACTAAAGCTGTATGCATTATATGCACCGAAAGCAATCGACCCGGATCATTCAATACGACAGTATGAACACGATACCAAGGCAAACCCATGGAAATACCCCTTTAGCAAAGAAAAATAGACACGATGTCGTTTTATTTTATCGCATTGGAAAAGACTATCCATATCCTATTTACCTAACCCTTCTAGGGGATTCTGTGTCCGAAAGCGTTAATATTTATTTCATTCCATTAAAATGAAAAATAAGAAGCCAATTCTGTTTGTAAGAAGAAAGAGAAGCAGATCTATTCTATACTCGATAAGTGCCAATATGCAATGGGTAGCTTGGGCTATTTCGAAAAACGAAGAATAGATCCCTAATCCCTCTTTGTTTATCATTCGAATCACAGATTCCTTCTGTCTTACCTTCCTTAGATGTATAATTTTTCAATCTATGTATCATTTCAATCCATGTATTAATAGAATCTATAGTATTCTTATAGAATAAGAAAAAAATGAAGATAATAAACTGCGGATTCTTTCTTTCTCTTCCATTCTTAAGTTTCCATATTAAAGTGTAGTTTTCTTACTTAAATCTAATAATATTAATCTAATATGCCCATCGGTGTTCCAAAAGTACCTTACCGGATTCCCGGAGATGAAGAAGCGACTTGGGTTGACTTATACAATGTTATGTATAGAGAAAGGACACTTTTTTTAGGTCAAGAGATTCGTTGCGAGATCACGAATCATATTACAGGTCTCATGGTATATCTCAGTATAGAAGATGGAATTAGTGATATTTTTTTGTTTATAAACTCCCCCGGCGGGTGGTTAATCTCAGGAATGGCAATTTTTGATACAATGCAAACGGTGACACCAGATATATATACAATATGCCTCGGAATAGCCGCGTCCATGGCCTCCTTCATTTTGCTTGGAGGAGAACCCACTAAACGTATAGCATTCCCTCACGCTAGAATTATGCTTCACCAACCGGCTAGTGCTTATTATCGGGCAAGGACACCAGAATTTTTACTAGAAGTGGAAGAATTACACAAAGTTCGCGAAATGATCACAAGGGTTTATGCACTAAGAACAGGCAAACCTTTTTGGGTTGTATCCGAAGACATGGAAAGGGATGTTTTTATGTCAGCAGACGAAGCCAAAGCTTATGGACTTGTCGATATTGTAGGGGATGAAATGATTGACGAGCACTTCGATACTGATCCAGTATGGTTTCCAGAAATGTTTAAGGATTGGTAGTGGCTGAATTTCTTGTAAATTTATTTCAAACCTAAATTCGGGTTTTATGCGATTTTATAGAAAATAGAAATACTTCATGATGATGAATCATCAGGTTAAGATCGATCTAAACCAATCCATTTTTTGTATATACATACGACATGCCAACGGTTAAACAACTTATTAGAAATGCAAGACAGCCAATACGAAATGCTAGAAAAACGCCCGCGCTTAAGGGATGTCCTCAGCGTCGAGGAACATGTGCTAGGGTGTATGTGCGACTCGTTGAGATCATGAGTTCAAATAAATAAGAAAATTTTGGAAATATCCATGATCGGTACCAATGAATAGGATAGAGCTTCTCTCTCCTAGATTTCTACGGTATATGGAATTTATGGTTTCCTTTGGTGCAAATCCAATCATCTAGATTGGAAGAAGCAATTCCCCCATTGGTAGTAAATGGTTACCGATTAAGCGGAGGAAATAGTAATAAAAAGAAAAAAAAGGCTTATGGTCTTTTATCTTAAAAGAACGGACTAAAGGGTCAGCTACTTAGCCAACTTTCATAATTAAATACCGTCACTGTATGAATAACTCTTATTTATTGTGAAAAGAGCGATTTACTCTATAATGGATAGGTAGAGCCAAAGACTGTGAACTATACAAGTTCACAATACCTTTTGATGAAAGAAAGGGCTCCGGTGTATAGAGAGGGCCTCACCGTTTAAAAGAGAACCATAGAAACGATGGAACCCACTGTTTTTTTAGTATCGTTAGAATTTGTTATTTCTATGCGAAATAACTGAAGGGGATAGAATAAAAAATCGTGGTTGGGAAGGTTATAGTAGCAAAAGCCATTGGAATTAATATTTTATATATAGGAATAATCCGTTTTGTTATTAATAGGAAAAAGAACGGTTAAAAGAAGAGAAATCATTAGTTATTCATTAAGGTTAATTTGATTCAATGACCAGAGTTCCGCGAGGATATATAGCTCGAAGACGGCGAACAAAAATGCGTTCATTTGCCTCAAACTTTAGAGGGGCTCATTTAAGACTTAATCGAATGATTACTCAACAAGTAAGAAGAGCTTTTGTTTCTTCTCATCGAGATAGAGGTAGGCAAAAGAGGGATTTTCGTCGTTTGTGGATCACTCGGATAAACGCAGCAACACGGATATATAAAGTATTCGATAGTTATAGTAAATTAATACACAATCTGTACAAAAAGGAATTGATTCTTAATCGTAAAATGCTTGCGCAAGTAGCTGTATTAAATCCAAATAATCTTTACACGATTTCCAATAAAATAAAGACCATCAATTAAAGGGACAAAAAAGTAATATACAAGAATAATTAAAACCGAATTCCCGGAGAGGGAACTCCGGGAAGATACAATAAATTAAGATTAAGTGGTAGGAATCAACGAGCATGTTGCAATAAATAAAAAACTATTTCTTTTTTCCCATTTTTCTTTCTTTTCTTATAACAAACAAAAGAATCTAAACTGGATTACTTTATTTATATATGAGTCTGACCCTTTCGAATAAAACATCAACAATCGGAACTTAAGCTCCGATTGTTGTTTCTTAAATTCTGGTTGGAGTTTCTTAAATTTCGATTGGAATTGAACTTTTGTGTTAATTGAGGAATATGTCTATTTTTTCTGTGTCTAGGACCAGTAATTATTGAAATTGACTGGGCTTGAAATTGCTTCTCATTTTCATAGTTACGAAATGGTAAGAAAGATAAAATACGAGCCTGTTTTATAGCAAGAGTAATTAATCGTTGTTGTTTCAAGGTTAATCGATTTATTCGTCTGGATAATATTTTTCCTTGTTCACTAATAAATCGATTAATTAAGCTCATGTTTCTATAATCAATTCGATCCCCCGGACCAATTCGGGAACGCCTACGAAAAGTTTGTTTGGATTTACGAAAAGGTTGTTTAAATTTACGAAAAGGTTGCTTGGATTTAGGAAAAGTTTGTTTGGATTTACGAAAAGGTTGCTTAGATTTACGAAAAGGTTGTTTAGATATATACATGATTTATTCCTTATTTAAAAATTCAAAAAAAAAAAATGGATTTCTTTATTTTATTAATTTTGGATCCAGAAGAAGCAGTCTTTCTTTGGTCCATATAGTATTTGATTCATATACTATATATATAAAATAAAAACCTCTATACATATGAAATAATATCTACCTAAAGTGAATTTGTATTTTGTATTCTATCTATGTTCTATATAGTAAATAAGAAATTCTTACTCTTTCTATTCTTTAGAAAAATCAAAAAAACGATGCTCCTATTTCTTTATTTCATTATGAGTCGTATGCTTGCGGCAATAACGACAAAATTTTCTTAATTCTAATTGTCCGGGTGTATTGTGTCGATTCTTTTGAGTACTATATCTAGAAATCCCCGTCGATTCCTTATTGGTACCCTTTCGAACACAACTGATACATTCCAAAATCACTCTGATTCTAACATCTTTGCCCTTGGCCATGAACCTCCTTTCCTTTTTGGATCGACTTAACTTAATTCTTATACCTGTTCTTTTATTCTTCTATATTGGATCCGAAAAAGAAGAATAAAATCCAATAGAATAAAAAATGGAGAAATAATTAAAGAATACAATCCTTGTCGAATTAGCAAGAATTTTGCTTTGAAATCCTTTCATTTAAGTAGCAAGTCTGGCTCTTTCTATGCTCGAATTTGTGAGGCCTAACTTAGCTTGGATACCACTTTTAATTAAATTTATGTTTTCTTCAAAAATGAGATTTCCCAAATTTTTAATGACTCTGAGGTTCAACCCAATCCATCTTTTCTTTCTTTTTGCTTCGTATACTAAAAAAGGATTGAAAGAAAATTTTCGTCATGTCACGAAGAATTCTATCTCTCGTATAGAAATAACTAGAATTAAAAAAAAGGGAATGACAAAGCATCTGGGAATAAACGATTAATTTCTATCAATAAACCTGCTAAAGCCCCAAACCATAGAGTACTTAGCACGGGTGCTACAGAGAGATATGTTTTTATATCCCGCATTGAAAATCCTCCTTCCTTATTGGAATACATATATGATCAGATACTCTTGCCCAAAATCCTTTGTATTTCTTTATTTAGGCGAAATTCCTAACTAAAAAAACAAAATTAATATTCTATATATATAGAATGAACCGTATAGACGAGATTTTCCTATCCCTAAAAAAGAAAAAAATGACCCTTTCTTCCTATACATTACTAAGGAATAGGAATCTTTCTTTTATAGGTGAAATTCAACTGAATTTTAGATATATGCCCTTCCTTGATTATATGAGACCAAAAACAAGAAATGACAAGAAAGTTCTATATAGAGAGAGAAATAGAAGAAAATTTAGAGAAATAGAAGAAAATTACGATGTGGAAAACTAGAAAGGAATTGTGTACAATGGCATTGTACAACAATTTGGAAGAGGGATGTAGCGCAGCTTGGTAGCGCGTTTGTTTTGGGTACAAAATGTCACAGGTTCAAATCCTGTCATCCCTACCTATTACTTCTCTCTTCTTTATGGACTGTAACGGGGAGATCAATTAAAGTGTATATAACTTGAATTTGTGGATACTATACGTACGTGAGACACATTAGGAGTAGAAAAGGATTTTCTTTTTGAAAGCGCTCTTAGTTCAGTTTGGTAGAACGCGGGTCTCCAAAACCCGATGTCGTAGGTTCAAATCCTACAGAGCGTGATTCCATCTATCTTATGTCGAAACAGAGTAAAATAACTTAAAAAAAAACAAAGTCGAATTACAACTTCAATTTGACCTCCTCTCTAGTCTGGAGGAGGTCAATCAAAAAATAAATATTACTCAATCAAAGATCCAACTGATCCCCACGCCTGTATTGCAAATACGCAGTCACGAATAATCCCGCTAAAGTAATAGGAATTAGGCCTAAGACGATTCCAAATAGAAAAACTTCAATCATTTCGATTTGTTCGAGGGGATAAAAAAAGAGGTACGATCTATCTCTAAATAATAGTCTAAATTATCCACGAATCTCAATGACCAAAAAAAGAATTGGTAATTAGCGTGGAAAAAGGTCCTATAATATCGGGAATCCAAAAGAAAGATTCTTATTTTCTGACTTATTAATTCAATTCAAATAAGACGTATCTTGTTCAAGCCAATAAATAGAGCTGGGGTTATAGTTAAAGCAGCCAGTAGAAAACCGAAATAACTAGTTATAGTAAGCATGAGGGGGTTAAATTCCATTTTTTTTTACTACACTACATATGTTGGTAAAGCACTTACCTAAGTTTAAGTTATGGAAAATTCCTAATTCATCGGTTATTTTAGATAATACTAAAAAACAAGATAGAGCAAGATACAGAAGTGGAAAAGAAAATGGATTCATCAGATGGGAATGGGACATGAGTCCCTAATTCCGAATCAAGAGATTTATTGTGGAATCTGTCAGTTAAGTAAAGTAATAATATTAAGAACTAGATCATCTAAACCCATTGAAAAAGAAAATTGGATTTTTGGGGAATTTTGGAATAAAATAAAAGATAAATAAAGAATGGAATTTGAAAAAAGTTCTTTCTATTTCAGATTATTTCTTTTTCAATAGGATTTAATACTCTTTTTAGAGCAAATAGTCGTCCCCTATTCCTTCTTATTTTAACTCATTGTATTCCATATGGAATAAGAGGAGAAGAAAACCATTCCACGACTCCCGAAGGCCCCCCGAAAAAGGGAAAAATTTACTTTTTTTTTATTTATTCATTTTTCGAATCCCAACCAAAGTTGATTTGAAGACGAGTTACTTCAATTATCTTTTTTTTTAAGTTCTATCTTCTGTCTTTCCCTATTTCATCTCGTAAAGTTACATGCTTGCAGTTTGGTTAAGAAAATTAGACCTAATCCAACAAACAAGATAGGATTCATTACGAATCTTGATTCTTCAAAGAATGTATTCTGTTTCTTTCATAACGGATTATCTACTATTCAATTTTCTATTTTTTAGATAGTATTTTATACTAACCAATTGAATTCCTTAATTAAAGGGAAAAATTGGATTCGAATAAAACTTTTAACTAAAAAGGGATAGATTTTGCATATACTTATCCTTGTATTGTGTCAATATGAGAATATCCTTCCTAAATTCTTT